GGCAAGAGGTCAACGATTACGCGAGTTGCTCAAACAATCCCAATCAGATCCTCTCGCGGTAGAAGAACAAATAGCTACTATTTATACTGGAGCGAATGGATATCTTGATTCGTTAGAAATTGGGCAGGTAAAGAAATTTCTCGTTCAGTTACGTACTTACTTAAAAAAGAATAAATCTCAATTCAAAGAAATTATATCTTCTACCAAGACATTTACTGAAGAAGCAGAAGCCCTTTTGAAGGGAGCTGTTCAGGAACAAATTGAGCTCTTTCTACTTCAAGAACAAACATAAATTTTTCATTCTTATTCCTAGTCTAGCCTCAGCACAAGAGTAATTGTTGAGAAAACTTTCTGATTCGAATCATTAAAAATGGGTTTCTTGACATAGCCATAAAAAAATAGTTGGAAAAAATTGCGTCCAATAGGATTTGAACCTATACCAAAGGTTTAGAAGACCTCTGTCCTATCCATTAGACAATGGACGCTTTTTTATTCCTATTTTCTTCTTTCGCATTCTTCCCTTTACCCTTTTTTTTCGGAAAAAAAAATCTGATTGCACATAAATTTATTGATTTTTATGGAATAAAAAACTAAGGATACATATTCAAATTGATGATGTATGTATATAAGAAATTTGGAGCGGGTAGCGGGAATCGAACCCGCATCGTTAGCTTGGAAGGCTAGGGGTTATAGTCGATGTTAGTTGGTCATTTTTAACACCTCTAATTCAAAACCGAATATGAAATTTTTGTTTCATTCGGCTCCTTTATGGGAAATCAATATATTTCCAGATCTAAGGCCTAAACGAAAAACAGAAATAAAAAAGTTACGATGTATAAAAAAGGGGAGTCTTCCTAAATCCGAAGAATAAAATGAGATCCATAGCATCTACGTCAGCTTATCTGTCTGAATGTATCCAAAACTACTCGCTTTCTAGATGATCCCTCTAAAGTAGGGAGATTATACCAAATCCGTCTAGTCTAGTTACTTCGTTCCCTATTTCTACTCGGAGGATCCTGAGGAAAAGAATTTTGTTTCCACCGAGCTCAAACAATATGCTGACGGTTTTAGTAAACTAAAACCGTCCTTCTCTGGCTATTTGGCTTCAATTTTTCTTTTACAACAACAAAATTGAGGATCTAGTTACGATTGGAAATAAACTTTTGGATCTTTATCCATAGATCCTTTACTCATACTTAATACTCATACTTATTCTTCAAAATTGGAAGAGAAGAGTTGATCCAACTAAAAAAATTATGCTTCGCGACTCCATAATACATTTTTTTTTATTGAATTTTGGATACAAATCGCGAGAATGTATATTATTCTTAAAATATGCCATTGAAAGGTAAAGGATTAAACCCTTTTGATTTTTAAATAAAGTTTTTGATCGGAATATAAAAAAACTGAAGGAACCCTTAACCATTTAAGGAGTTAAAAGAACGAATCGCACTTTTACCACTAAACTATACCCGCTACAACATATATTTTTGTATATAAATGGACCGTTTGTCGAACAAAAAAAGAATGAGACGCAATCCAAATTGGATCAGAATCATGTGTTTACGTGTACGCTGGCAACGCCCGAATAATAACAGAAAGCTTATTTAAATACCTTAACTTAATAGAAAGAAGAGAAGGTTTTTTTTGCCGGGAAGTCATTAATCATTACTGGGAGCCCCGACCTGAAGAAGTTATTGAAGCTAGACCATAAAAATGATGAATTCTATATCTATATATATGTGGTTCTTTTTTTTTCAATTTGATTTTCAACTTCAGATCTTATGTTATGAATTTGGTTCAATTGGATCTCAAGTGTTTAAATAAAGCTTATCCTTTGAGCAAGTAAATAAATGTCTTTTTCTACTATTATAGAAATATGTGTTTGTAGAAACATGTGTGTTTAGCTTAATTTTAATATAGGATATTGTATGTAGGATATTGTTTAATTTCATTTTAATATTTTAATATTAATATATAATATATATGACTATGTATGATGTATGTTGTTTATTACAGTTTTTCAGGTAAGTAAAGTAAATTGATAAAAAAAAGAATAAAAAAAAATAAGAATATAAGAATTATATTATTAAATTATATATTTATAATATATTAAAGAAAAATAGAACATATATTATATATTATAAATATATAAAAAATAGAAATATATAAATATAAATAAAACCATTGGATCTATGAATGATTCATTGGATCAAAAGAAGTACTCTGGCCCAGCCAGTATTTAACCGGGCTGGGGAATAAAAGAAACTTTTGTACAAAATAAAAGAAGTAAGGTATCCTTTCTATTGGGAATATCTGTTTCGAATCATTGATAAAAATTTAATTGCTGATCAAATTTGTAGATATCATTTATTTTTTTTTCTATTTCTATATCGTTAAAACTAGGATTTTTATAAACCTTTACTTCACATATCAAATAAAAACTTTGCAAATTAGATTAAAATTAATTGGGAGAGATGGCTGAGTGGATTAAAGCGACGGATTGCTAATCTGTTGTACGAGTTATTCGTACCGAGGGTTCAAATCCCTCTTTCTCCGCTGCTTATGATCACTTGATAGTTTTGAATTCGAAAAAAATCCTGATCCCTAGATTTAACTAAGAATTAAAAGGAAATCTAGGGAATAGATAATATGAAAAAAAAATTCCGAAAAAAAAAAATAAAATAAAGAAAGACTAACTCTTATTTTCATTCCTCACGCCCAGGATTACGTCCCGGATCATTAGATAAGAATCCGAAGATGAAGAGAGAAACAAAGAATATCACCACGGTGTAAACGAAGAGTTTGAGAGTAAGCATTACACAATCTCCAAGATAAGAATAAGATCATTTTTTTGAAAAGGGGAATAGATTACTTATTTTTGTACCATATATACTATTTTTACACGCCAAAATAAAAAGAAAATTTCACGAATTTTGTTTTTCTAATTTCTAATAAGATTCTTATTCTTTTGTTACCAAAAATTTCTTATCATATCCACAATTAGGTATTGTTTGTGGCGACCTAATCCTAATAAAGTGCTGCCCGTCCTAATCCTAAGGTCGAAATGAAGAAATAAGCTAATCCAAATTCATCACCAACCAGGGTTCTTTAATTCCATATACAATAATTTCTCTTTTTGAATCGAGTAATATAAGGCATATTCGATCTTATCCATTTTTCAAATCTTTTTTTTTGAATGAATCATGAATTTAGGAAAGTATTAAAGATTTCATCTAAAACTTACAGCAGCTTGCCAAACAAAGGCTAAGAGAAAAAAGAGTAGAGGTATGACGGGCATAACATCTACGATTGGATTGAAAAGGGCATAAGCCTCGGGTAATTTGGCGAAGAAAAAACCACTCATACTCGAATAAAAGACAGAATTAAGACAGATACACATTAAACTAAAGATATTAAGCATAACAAACATTTTCTTATTGTAAATGATATAATTTGATTTTGATTTACTTATTTTCCTTTTCCTAAGAAGTGAAATAAAAAAAGAAGGTCAAATAATCCTTTTTTCTCCGAACTTTCCCAAATTCAAAATCTTTTCTTACGTTCCGAAAAAAATAATTAATAAGGAATTATACTCTCATACAATATCTTAATTGAATTATATGTAATGATCAATCAATCTTTTTTTTATTCTATATCATATGTGTCGATCGAATCCTAGTGACAATGTATATGATAGATATTTGAGTTAGAATTGACGAATAACTAATATCATTATTAGTGTTTATTAGTGTCGAATAAAAATCGAAATGGGGCGTGGCCAAGTGGTAAGGCAGCGGGTTTTGGTCCCGTTACTCGGAGGTTCGAATCCTTCCGTCCCAGATCGTTTCTGAATTCTAAGAAAAATTCTCAGAATGATATCTTTTCTTTCATTTGCTTTCTCACAAATATAATCCAGTCTAAAATGCGAATAAAAAAAGGGGTTTAAATCAATAATTGTAAATCAGTGTAGTGTGTTGACTGAGATATTTATATATTCAATATATTTGAAATTGATGATGGAGTTGATGAGAAGATTATGGAATCCGAAATAAACGTATAAAATGAATAAACAAGGCCTGTGATGCTATGCATTGTTATTGTAGTCTTTATCTTACTTTACACAAAACCCTTTATATTTCATACCTATGAAAACAAATAAATTAGATTTTCAATCTACCTTCCCACTTTAAATCAAATCATTGATAATTCAATTGGATATGGTAAAGTTTGCGTCTATTTAGTGAATGAAATATCTGTTAAAAATCTTTATCTACTCATTGTGATTGTGTCCATTTGTTGATTGACTTAGAAATATCATTCAGTCATGACTGGAATTTCAAATTATGATGTTGAAGTCGGAGGGATTCTTTAATTTTTTTATTTCATAGGAACCTTTTGTACTCGAAGAGCTGTGATATATCCATCTATATATTATTAAAAAATTTCTATTGAAAAATTTATGACCTTTTCGGGTTATTGGAGTCATTGTAATATCTTAGATTTTTTTTGTTTCGGGACTGAAAATAAATTATATTACTTTTTCTATTATATTTTAAGTCTAAAGGGTCCTTTTGTTTTGTTTGAGGTCTATAGTTTTTTATTTGCTCGAGAAAAAAATGGAGCCTTCCCTAAGGTAAGGATTTACCTTACCGAACAATCTATTAAAGATATAAATAAAATAAGTCTTAAACTTGTTTATTCGTCTTTTTAGAAATGTTTATTTTTCATATGATACAATATGGGGGTTAATAAATAATAAATTGGATTCTTTCTAAAACTTTTCTGGATAGATACTATATATCTATTATATAGAATATAGAAAATGTGTACTATTTTTTATATACTGGTTGAGCCAATGACCATTTATGATTACATATTATTGAATCAATTCTATATCAGTTATAATGAAATTATGAAATTAGAGAATTTTTATGGTAAAACTTCGTTTAAAACAATGTGGTAGAAAGCAACGTGCGACTTGAAGGACATTATCGACTGTCGATTGATTTTTATATTCGCCATCTTCTAATCTTCTATAAGAATTAAGATCCTCTTGGCTCGGCATAGTTTGTTCTGTTTTATCAGGAACCTAATTAATTTGTGTTGGATTGTAAATAGTACATTGTGGAGCTCGAACAGAAAAGAAAGTATTGATTTTTTCTCAGGGGAAAGAATCTAGGGTTAGTCACAATCAATAAACTAGACAGATTTTGTTAGTATATTTCAATATATAAATTGAAAGGTTCAAATTTGAAGTGAAGAGTAAAGGGGTGGGAGTAACTAGTATTTATCTTTGTGTAATTAGTGTAATTATTTCCTCCTTTTTTTTTGCTCTATTCATATTTTTTTTTCTTGTTAGTGGAATTCAAAAAAAGGAGTTAATCTTGTTTATTGTATCTCTATTAATTGAATAAATCCGATATTTTTGCTCTTCCTATTCTTTATTTTTTCCCATCCAATTTATTATTTTAGTCGTTCCAATCCAATAAACACAAGTCATTATTTGATTTACTTAATTTGATTTGTTTTCTCAACATTCCATTGATATTGACAATGGTGTATTGAACAAATATAATTAATTCGATCATAAATAAATAGATCTGTTTACACCCACCCCATATTGATTGGGTTTTCCTTCAGTTCAGCCAAATGATGTGATGGTTTGACGGATTTACTCTCTAATTATAGAAGACAATATAGAAGACAAGGCGTATTTGATTAATGAAAATCAAATAAAAAAAATGGATAAGTCTGTCAATTTTGACATCTCTATTAGGAATTTGTTAGGAATTTTTTTGTTGTTTTTTAATTTAATCGGATTCGCCCATTTTGGTATTTTGGTGGTTCTAATTGATTAGAACATTCTTCTTTTTTGAGTTCAATGTTTTGTCGGGGTTGCGCAGTGCAATTCAATTAATCTTTTTGGATTTCGATCGTATTTACGAATCATATTTATCCGGGTTGCTAACTCAACGGTAGAGTACTCGGCTTTTAAGTGCGACTATAATCTTTTTTCACATTTGGATGAAGCAACGAATTCGTTTAGACTATTGGTAGAGTCTATAAGACCATGACTGATCCTGAAAGGTAATGAATGGAAAAAACAGCATGTCGTAATAAAATTAAAAAATTTGGAATTTTCATTTTTTTTTTTAGTAGAATTTTTTGAATTTATCCTTACCGGATCGTTACAAAATATATTGTTTTTATTTTTGGAAGGGTACAGAATTGATTCTCAATTTAGAGTTAGGTCTAGTGACTAAATGGATAGAGTCTTATGGCCCAATTCGGGTAAAATAAAAAGAAACGAACTTATGTTCTTAAATTTGAATAATTCAATTACCCGATCTAATTAGATGTTAAAAATTAATTAGTACCTGATGAGGGAAAAGGTTCTCCTGAGAGTGAACCATTGATTCCTTTTTTTTTAATGAATCCTAACTATAATAAACTATAATATATAATATAATATATTAGTTGGAGACAGATGTGTAGAAGAAATAGTATACTGATAAAGAAAGTTTATTCCAAAGTCAAAAGAGCAATCAGGTTGCAAAAATAAAGGATTTTTCTACTAACGAATATAAATATAAATAAATATAAACCGATTGGATAGAAAAGGAGAAAAAAAAATCTGTTGATTGGATTCCTTGTCCTCGGGGTATATATTTCTTACTGTACTATATACATACATAATACATATCCTGTTCTGACCATATTGCACTATGTATCATTTTATAACCCAAGAAATGCCCCTTGCTTTCTGTTTAAGTAGAAATGAAAATGGAAGAATTACAAGGATATTTAGAAAAAGATGGATCTAGGCAAAGGTACTTCCTATTCCTATATCCACTTCTCTTTCAGGAGTATATTTACACACTTGCTCACGATCATGGTTTAAATGGTTCGATTTTTGTGGAAATTTTGGATTATGACAATAAATCTAGTTCAGTACTTGTGAAACATTTAATTATTCGAATGTATCAACAGAATTATTTGATTTATTCAGCTGATGATTCGAACCAAAATAGAATCGTTGGACACAACAATTTTTTTTATTCTCAAATGATATCAGAAGGTTTTGCAGTCAGTATGGAAATTCCATTTTTACTGCGATTAGGATCTTCCCTCGAAGAAAAGGAAATACCTAAATCACAAAATTTGCGATCTATTCATTCAATATTTCCCTTCTTAGAGGATAAATCATCACATTTAAATTATGTGTCAGATATATTAATACCCCATCCCATCCATCTGGAAATCCTGGTTCAAATACTTCAATGCTGGACTCAAGATGTTTCCTCTTTGCATTTATTGCGATTCTTTCTCCACGAATATCATAATTCGAATAGTTTCATTACTCCGAAAAAACCTATTTACGTGATTTCAATTTCAAAAGAAAATAAAAGATTTTTTCGATTCCTATATAATTCTTATGTATTTGAATGTGAATTTGTATTAGTTTTTTTTCATAAACAATCCTCTTATTTACGATCA